ATTTCTATACAACACAACATTGATACAATATTGGTGGAAAAATAAATTAAGTAAAAAAATGAGGTTTATTCACTAAAATAAGCAAGTGAAATCCTTTGTGTTTTTTTATTTGTTCCTTAACTCATTGACAGTAATCTCAAAATTTTATATTTTTTATATTTATAGACCCGATTACTTCATTTATTTATTCACTTAATCTTTTTCTATCTATTTTATATATATCAATAAAATTTTTATATATATCAATAAAATTTATATCAATAAAATATAAATAGATTTTTGTCGTTATAAAAGACACTCTTTTATAGTAACAATAATAAATTTAGTATGATATAAATAGAACAAAAGAGGAAATAGCAAAGAAACAAAAAGGTTATACAAGGCTATATACAAATCATCCACATTTTTTTTATTTCATTAATTGAATTTTATTTGTTGATTAGGGCGAAGTTCCGTAAAAACCCCCGCCCTTTTTGAAATATCATGAACAGTTCCTGTAGGTTGAGCACCTTTTTCAAGGAAATATAGAATAGCAGGAACATTTAAATAGATTTGATTCTTTATCGGGTCATAAAAACCCACTTTACGAAGATCTCTTCCCTCTCGTCGGGATCGAACATCAATTGCAACGATTCGATAAATGGCTCATTGGGATAGATGAACAATACTCCCCCCCCCCTAGAAACGTATAAGAAGTTTTCTCCTCGTACGGCTCGAGAAAATTCTAAATTATGTCTATGTATAGAATCATAATATCAAATAGATCCATAAAATCATCAAATTCATTATATTATTGATTTTAGTTTAAATACTTTTTCTTAGTCTCCCCCCCCCCCCCAAAAAAAAAATTATTTGTATCCTCATAACTCAAGTTGAATAACTCTCAAATAACTCAAAAGAAACCTTTTAGGTATTAAATTTATTGAGTGGTCTCTAACCCTTTTTGTCTGTCTCCTTTAGAATCTATTTTGATTCTTAAATATGATCTGGTTGTTGAGACAATTGAAAACGGTATTTCCTTGTTCCAGGATCTTTATCTTTGCCTTGAATCATTGGGTTTAGACATTACTTCGGTGATCTTTAAATCGTTTCAAAACGGCAGCAACATACCATTTTTTGTGATTTCTTTCTATCAAAGAATCGTATGAATGGTTGATTCCTACGTAATACACTTTACTTTTGATTTGATCAAAAGAGTTTTACCAATTCCAACAAAATTAACTTTAAAATTTTATCGAATTGGATCCTTTAGATTTATATATCTAAAATATACTTACGAAGTTGTTCCAATTTATTGATCGATACTAACCTTAGATTCTTGCCCTTGAGAAATTAATCAATACGTTCTACTCGAGCTCCATCGTGTACTATTTACATGGCAACACTCTCAAAAATGAGGGTTCCAGTGGAACAGAACAAATGATGTCGAGCCAAGAGCACTTTCGTTCCTATATAATATAAAAAAGTGGTGGATGTAAGAATCCACAGCTGATCATGTCCTTCAAGTCGCACGTTGCTTTCTGCCACATCGTTTTAAACGAAGTTTTACCATAACATTCCTTCAGTTTGGAACCAGTATGTAATTGATTCAATTATGGAATCGTGAATAATCATCGGTTCGGTCGGTACATAATAATCTATACTTTTTTCTTCTATATGAAGAATGGATAATGTATGACGAAGTCTCAACAAGAATTCAATCAATTTAACCCCATTGTTTATAATTATTTTTTTAATTATAACTAACATAACATGAATAAATAAACACGAATAAACAAGTTATTTTGAATCTCTATCTTCAAGTAACGTGATAGGATAAATTCAACAATTTCACACTTCTTAGAGTACCAAGAACTCATAAGAAATCATTAAAAAGATTTAATTGATTGAATAGTTTCCTACCCTATATCATTATTTGCATAAGGTTTTACAGTAAGTACCATTCGCTTTTTATCATCATTAAGAGAAAGATAAATCCATATTGGATTAAACCATCAATGATTAATAAAAAAAAAGACTGATGTAAGGAAAGATTGAAGATTTAGGTTGTTATTTTTTCATATTTCATATTGTAAAATCAGTAATATTTAACAAATCCAAATTTCGTTTCATATGCGTGTTATTTGAACTCGATTAAATTTGTGAAAAAGATATGAAAAAGATATGATTAATAAAAAAAAAAAAAAAAGAAATAAGAATCACATTCTATAACAATATTATACTCCTAAACGGAAGACTGGTCGAAAAGACAATCTTTATTTTGATATATTTTATTATGATATAGATTATGATATAGATATATATTTTATTTTTTATTATAAAATAATAAAATTATAGATTAATAAAATGACCGTGGGTCAGGTATGTTCTGGGACGGAAGGATTCGAACCTCCGAATAGCGGGACCAAAACCCGTTGCCTTACCACTTGGCCACGCCCCATTTCTAGTCGACACTAATAAACACTAATATTGGTACTGGTTGTTCGTCAACTCAAGTCTAAATATCTATTATCTATAAAATAGATTACTAGAATTTTTATACATGTAGACGTAGAATTAAACAGAATTTATTGATCATTACATATAATTCAATTAAGATATTGTATGAAAGTATGGTTTATTCTATTCTCTTTTGATTTGAGAATTGAAGGATTTTTGATTGGGTGAGTTCAAATCAAAGAAAGTTTTTTGGTCTATCTTATTTTCTTTTTATTCATTTTTCTTTTCTATGAATAATAACATATTTATAATAATAAAATAATAAAAAACTCAATTTATTAATAACTCAATCAATCAATCAAAATAAATAAAATACAATTATCCTCAAGAACAAAATGTTTGTTATGCTTAATATATTTAGTTTGATCTGTATCTGTCTTAATTCTGCTCTTTATTCAAGTAGTTTTTTCGTCGCCAAATTGCCCGAGGCCTACGCTTTTTTAAATCCAATCGTAGATGTTATGCCAGTAATACCCCTGTTTTTTTTTCTCTTAGCCTTTGTTTGGCAAGCTGCTGTAAGTTTTCGATGATATCTTTAATTTAATAATGTCTAGACAAATTCATGATTTATCGAAAAAAAAAAAAATTCAAAGAAAAGAATTGATAAGATCAGATAAGTCTTACACCCTCAATTCAAATATTGAAATTCTTGTACAACCGCGAAAAATCTGGATCACCCCACTTTATTTCTTGGTGTCAAAATAAAAAATCAAAATAGTAGGGTATGCGGTATAAAAACGGAGAATCTATTCTCTTTTTTACTAAAAAAAATCTTGGAGATTATGTAATGCTTACTCTCAAACTATTTGTTTACACGGTAGTGATATTCTTTGTTTCTCTCTTTATTTTCGGATTCCTGTCTAATGATCCAGGACGTAATCCTGGACGTGAAGAATAAAAGATAAGGTTTTCCTTGCTTGATTTTTAAATGTTCTTAGTAGGATTTTATCTATTACACATTTTTAACTATTAAAAATAAAAAGAGCTCGCGAAAAATTCGAAAGAAAATACCAAGTCATCAACAAAAACGGAAAGAGAGGGATTCGAACCCTCGGTACGAAAAACTCGTACAACGGATTAGCAATCCGACGCTTTAGTCCACTCAGCCATCTCTCCTCCCAATTGAAAAAGGATAATACTATGTTACATTATAAAAAATAAGGATTGAAAGAGCCCTTCATAATATTTTTTTTTCATCCGAGAGTGCTTTTTAGTTCCACGGCCCGGCTAAGTACTGACCAGGCCGGGCCCGCCATTTATTGTTCCAACGAATCATAAATAATTTTTTTTTATTTGAAAACTAAAATACTTGCTTGTTATTACGATTGGAAAAATAAAAACTCTTTTGATTTCTATGATATAGAATCAAATGATATCGAATCAAAGTGTCGTTTCTTATCTTAATTTTTTATATTTATTCTTTATTTTCTTTATTCCTTTTATTTTAGTAAAGTAAATAAATAACAAAAAGGGAACTGTGGATTCTTGCACAATACATTTTCATGTATGTTATGGCTTAAGTAGTTTTGTCGAGACGTCTAGGTCAAAAACCTCCGGCAAAAAAACACTTGTTATTTAGTTTTAGTTATTGAAATTTAATGAATTCTCTTTTCCGAATCTCATTGGGTTCTCTGATACAACACGTAAACGCTCTAATTTTCATGATTATTTTATGATCCTATCCTTTCTTTTTACTCTTTTCACTTTTTATTACGACCCATTTTCTTGTTCGACAAAAGGTTCATTTATATACAATAATCGGATTGTAGCGGGTATAGTTTAGTGGTAAAAGTGTGATTCGTTCTATAATCCTTTATATAGTTAAGGGGTCTTTCGGTTTGATTAATATTTCATTCCGACCAAAAACTTTATTTCTTAAAAGGATTTAATCCTTTACCTCTCAATGAAAAATTCGAGGAAGAATATACATTCTCGTGATTTGTATCCAAGAATCAATTAAAAATTGAAAAATTGGATTATGAGATTACGAAACATAATTTTTTTTTTTAATTAGATCAATACTTCTAATTGAATAAGTATGAGTAAAGGATCCATGGATAAAGATAGAAAGTGGCTTTCTAATCGTAACTAAATCTTTAATTTGGAATTTGTATTACGGAAATTGAAGCAAAATGGCTATTAAACAATGACTTTGGTTTACTAGAGACATCGACAAATTGTTTTAGCTCGGTAGAAACAAAATGCTTTTCCTAAGGATTCTCTCACATAGAAATAGAGAACGAAGTAACTAGAAAGGTTGTTATAATATAATCCCCCTCTTTTCTATAGGGATCGTCTAGAAAGCGGGTTGTTCTGAATACATTCAGACAGAAAAGCTGACATAGATGTTATGGGTGGAATTTTTTTTTTCGTTCATGTCTTAATATAGGAATTTATACATCTTCCATAAAGGAGCCGAATGAAACCAAAGTTTCACGTTCAGTTTTGAATTAGAGACGTTAAAAATGATGAATCAACGTCGACTATAACCCCTAGCCTTC